AAGCGAGAGTGGTAAGTTCAAGGAAATAACCTAAGAAAAAATAGGTATTGTTATAGGATTAAACAAAGGGATTCGCAAATAAAAGTGCTAAGGCTACAACCAGTCCATAAATTGTTAAAGCTTCCATAAAAGCCAAACTAAGCAATAAAGTACCTCGTATTTTTCCCTCCGCCTCGGGCTGTCTCGCGATCCCTTCTACAGCTTGGCCCGCAGCAGTACCTTGACCAACCCCAGGTCCAATAGAAGCAAGACCGACGGCCAACCCAGCAGCAATAACGGAAGCGGCAGAAATCAGTGGATTCATGATAAGTTCCTCACACCAAAATAAGTAAATAGTTAATGATACGATCAACCAAGAAATTATGACTTAATTATTCCATCGCTAAGATCTATACAGTCGAAGGAACTAAGAACTCTGAATTGAAGTAATATAATAATATTATTGAATCGTTAGAACTACTTCCATATTTCTTTTTTAGTTTCTATTCAAATAATTTTTGTGAATCCATATGACTTTTTTTTTTCATTTCTTTGTTTTTTCCAAACCATTCGAATTTTTATTTTTTTTTCTTGATTGAATCTATTTACTCATTCAATATTCACTTTATTCATTGAATAAATATTTCATTCACAATTACAAACGAAAGGGAAGGACTTCTATTGGAATCCCTATCTAAATCTAAATTTACAGTATTAGATATTAATTAGATATATTTTTACTTCATATATAACTAATTAATATCTAATATCACATATACATGTGTTTCTTCCATAACGTAAATCAACTATTCATATCTTACATTCAATCGGATTCTAGAATAATTCTTCGAAAGATTCACAAGAGTTGTCTTATAGCAATTAGATTACATACATCTAGTTCAGCACCTCCTTAATCCATTTTTTTTATAAATTGAACTTTTTTTTCTAGATTTTTCTTTTCTTATTCGACTACATGGGTACAATCAATCTACATGGACAAATTCCTTAGATCGAATCATTACATCAAAATAGTAGTATTTGATTGATCTAAGTTAATGTAATTTATTATTTATTAAAATTCTCTTTTGGTCAATCGTTGAATTGGATGAAATCAACTTGAATGGACATCATTCTATATAACAATAACATCTTTTGAAAGAATAGCACGCCATAATACTATAAGTAATAGTATACAAATTATTATTCAGATTATGATTACTAATAGCTAATAATTATGGTTACTGATAGCTAATAATGTTGAATATTGGAATTAAATGAACAAAACAATATAAAGAGAATATTCATTGGAGGGGGTATAAATGGACCTAACTGGAATTTTAGGAAAAAGATCTTTTAGATCTCTTTCCTTTTTTTTACTTCCCTGTTTGTTGCAACTCCCTAATATCTCTAAGATCTTAAGCTTTTTTACTATTCCTCTCTAGATCGTATATATCTTATTTATATTATAGAATATATTCTATAATTTTTTATAATTTTGATTATATAATTGATTTATATATTATGTTCCCTAAGCAGATTATCTTGATCCGCGCATATATTGCGTAAGTCTTAAGCTAAAAAAAGCCTATTTCGAAAACTAGTCAATGATGACTCTCCATGGATTCGCCTATATAAGCCGCAGCTAAAGTTGCAAAAATAAGAGCTTGAATACCACTTGTAAATAATCCAAGTAACATGACAGGTATAGGAACCACTGAAGGTACTAAAGAAACAAGAACAACAACTACTAATTCATCAGCTAATATATTTCCGAAAAGTCGAAAACTAAGTGATAAGGGTTTTGTGAAATCTTCTAAGATATTAATGGGTAAAAGGATTGGAGTTGGTTGAATGTATTTACCGAAATAACCTAATCCTTTTTTGGTAAGACCCGCATAGAAATATGCTACTGACGTGAGTAAAGCTAAAGCAACGGTAGTATTTATATCATTTGTAGGTGCGGCTAATTCCCCATGAGGTAACTGTACGATTTTCCAAGGTAAAAGAGCACCTGACCAATTCGAAACAAAAATAAATAGAAACAAAGTTCCAATAAAGGAAACCCATGGACCGTATTCTTCTCCAATCTGAGTTTTGCTCACGTCTCGAATGAATTCAAGGACATATTCGAAGAAATTCTGACTGTCAGTAGGAATGGTTTGTGGATTACGAACAGCTATAATGGCTGAACCTAATAAGATAGCAATTACAACCCAAGAAGTAATAAGTACTTGGGCATGGACTTGAAAACCTCCTATTTGCCAATACAAATGTTGGCCAACTTCCACACCAGATATATTGTATAACCCCTTTAGTGTGTTGATAGAACATAATAGAACATTCATATTCCCCTCTGAAAGAAATAGAACTAAAAAAAAAAAGAATTATTTTGATTCAACCATCTATTTTTGACTTGCCTACTTGAATTATATATTTTATTTTTGATATCAACTAATCACATAATACCCCTAAGTTACTTGTATCTCTTTTGCGCGATTAAAGAATCGTAACCGATTTCAGAAATCTATGGAGTTACAAAAATGGAGTTCCAAAAATAATTTATTTATCTTATTATTAATATGAATCACGTATTTCGTATATAGCTAGAACGACCCTCACAAATTGCAAATACTAATTTGTTAAGAATTAATCGGATTGAAGCTATAGCATCATCATTTGCTGGAATCGAAATATCTGCGAGATCGGGGTCACAATTTGTATCGATTAAACAAATCGTTGGAATTCCCAAAATGATACATTCTCGAAGAGCCGTATATTCTTCTTGCTGATCAACGATTATTACAATATCGGGTAATTCCATCATATATTGAATTCCGCCCAGATATGTTTGCAAGTGAGATAATTGTCTCTTCAACATAGCCGAATCTCGTTTCGGAAGACGGTTGAGTCTCTCTATCTTTTGTTCCGTTCTCAAGTCCCTGAACTTATGAAGTATCGTTTCCGTAGTATACCAATTCGTCAACATACCACCGAGCCATTTTTTATTAACATAATGACAACGAGCCCTTATTGCAGCCCGTGCTACTAAATCAGCTGCTTTATTTTTGGTACCAACAATTAAGAATTGTTTTCCCCTACTTGCTGCATCAAAAACTAAATTACAAGCTTCTGATAAAAAACGAGCGGTTCTAATAAGATTTATAATATGAATACCCTTACGCTTTGAAGAGATATAAGGTGCCATTCTAGGATTCCATTTACTAGTACCATGACCAAAATGAACCCCTGCTTCCATCATCTCTTCCAAATTGATGTTCCAATATCTTCTTGTCATTTCTCTCCCCACACTTCCTCTCTTTTTTTTTTTAAAAAAAAAAAGAGACGAGGTACCCTGAAATAGAAATAAATAATTGTTCCGATGGAACCTTCTTTTCTACCTCTAACGGATATTAGCCGTTGATACATGATTCAAGCTATTCATTTATTTCTATTCTATTTGTTATTATCTTTATTACTATTACCAAATAAAATACCATAAGAATCTGCTCTTAGGAATCATTAAATCCTCGCAATGATTGTTTGGGTGTGGGTGTATCGTATAAATTCTTTGAAATGAAAAAATCAAATAATTCTCTGTTGAAAAAATCAAATAATTCTCTGTGGTAGAACAATATATCTCTCATTTTCACCTTGAATAAATCATTCTTTTTTGTTTCGAAAGGAATGTTGTTAGGTTGCCTTGAACGTTGCACTAATCCTTTGAATCCAGTACCAACGGGTACCATCCCCCCGAGAACAACGTTCTCTTTCAGACCTTTCAACCAATCGATACGACCCCGGAGAGCGGCTTTTGCTAAAACTCTAGCAGTTTCTTGAAAACTCGCTTCGGATATGAAACTTTGAGTATTTAGAGATGCTTTCGTTATTCCCAATAAGATGGCTCGGTAACGGATCGCTTCTTCCAAAGCACGCCCTGTTCGTTCCGCCCGCAACAATTCAATTAGTTCTCCGGGTGAAAAAACATTAGACATTCTATCTTCTGAAACCAACACTTTTGATGTTATTTGACGCACAATAATCTCTATATGCCGATTATGAATCTGCACCCCCTGAGATCGATACACTTTTTGTATCTTATTAACCAAAGAGATACGACTTTGTACTATAGTTAGCTCAGCACCAATCAAGAATCCCCAAGGAATTCCAAGAATTTTTGCTATGCGCTCGTTCCAACCCTCAATCCTCTTTTCTAGGTTCATCGATATTGAATCAATCGAACGAACTTCTAACACTTGTTCCACTTTTGGAAGACCTTGCGTTATATCTCCAGATCTCGACTTTTCATATATAAATGTAACTAACGTATCTCCTTCGTAAAGGATTTCTCCATAATGACCATGAACAGTTGCTCCCAGAGTGGCCAAATAAGGCTTAGCTGATCTTATTACTACAGAGTCAATTTGAACAATTAGAACTTGACCCGATTTTAGGTGCGGTCCGTTTTTCGCTATACATACATTTTCACAAATAAATTGCCCAAGGCTAATTCTAATTATTGTAGATGTTTCTTCACAATAATTATGATGGAGAAAATGCCAATTCAAATTGAATGGATTTAAAACGGTGTTACTGCATGGATCGGGATTATAAATTCTACCATTTTCATCTATTAAATAATATTTAAGTACTTGAAAAGTCTGTTTTAAATTGTCAAGTTGTAAATATTTAGTTACCGAGATCTGATTATAAGTTATTAAATGGTAAAATGAATCAAAATTCTTACTTTTAGGGGCTCTTCCTAATCCTAAAGGCCCCAACAAATTCCTAATTGGAATTAGAGTATCTCTTTTCATTGATTCTTTTTTTATTACATTGTAATATTTTGCATCGTTGAATGGACCCATTTGAAAACAATTAGATAATGACAAAATTATAAAAGATTGAGAATCCTTATTCCTATTCAACAACGTACGAATAGTTACTTGATTTTGACTAAGTGATTGTTGAATCCTTGCCTTGGAATAAATCGAATAAAATGGATTGATATTGTTGGGATCTGA